ATTGGTTTAGATACAGCCTTCCTGGTTGAGACCACACAGAAAAATTCCATTGCCATAAATAGACAATGTAATATTTCCATTTAGTCATCAAAAGAGGCGTATCCTTTGAAGCCAGAATAGATTTTCCTTGATATCTACCATAATGCATGAAAAGATCCTGCAAGAACCATGGGCCAGTCATAAAATCATTAGCAAAAACTTCTTCTACAAGATGGTTTATTTTTCCATATAAAAATATTCGCTCAAAAAAGACACCAGAAGATGTTAATCGTAACTGAGAAGATTGGTTGCGAAGAAAAAGTAAGACAGCTTCGTATTCACAAATATGAGAATTATACAGGAACAAGACAAATCTTGGATTACTTTTGGAAAAAAAAGTAATTGATTTGTTTGGAAATTTTTTTGTAATAATAAGACTATTCCAATTATAATACTCGTGAAGAAAAAGCCCTAATAAATGCAAGGAAGAGGCATCTTTTACCCAACAGCGAAGGGTTTGAACTAAGATTTCCAGATGAATCGGATAGGGTATTATTACATTTGCTACATAATTTAAATTTGGTAATTTGTCCTCTAAAAAAGGAAATATTGAATGAATTGATCGTAAATTATAATACTTTACGATTTCTCGGCCCATTAAGGAAAATACTAATCGTAGGGAAAATGGCATTTCTACAATGACCGCAAATCCCTCTAATATCATTTGAGAATACAAGTTCTTATTGAAACTAAAAAATTGATTTTGGTTAGAATCATTATCAGAAAGAATCAAATGATTTTCTTGATACATTCGAGTAATTAAACGCTTTACAATCAGTAAACTATATTGAGTGTCATAAACCACATTTTTCAACAAATGAAATCTATTTAAACCATGATCGCGAACAAATGCATAAATATACTCTCGAAAGATAAGTGGGTATAGGAGGTCATATTTACAAAATATATCTAGCTCTAAATAGCTGTGATATTCCATCATTTGAAATTAGATTTAAACCGAAAATAGGAAAATGTAGGATGGGATATATTGGGTTATCAAATGATACATAGTACGATAACGTTAAAACAAGGTATTCTATTAAAAAAAAAGATACCTCGGAATAAAGGTACAACTCATCAACGGACTCTCTATCCTTTTTTTTTTTCACCAAATGCTTTTTTCTGTTCATTCTCGAATAAGAAGATAGTTATAAATCCTTTATTTTTGCAATCCAATCGCTCTTTTGATTTTGAAAAAAAAAATATCTTTATCAATATACTGCCTTCTTCATACACATTTATCTCCACTCCATAATGGATATAACTAATAGCTAGGATTCATAAAAAATCGATAATAAGCTCATGGGAAAAGCTTTTCCCGCGTCAAGTCCTAATATAGTTTTAACGTCTAATTAGATCGGGTAATCATTCAATAAAAATTACGAACAAGAACTCGTTACTTTTTATTTTCCTAGAATTGGAACCTATATTTAGGATCTATCCATTTATTTACTCGACTCAACTTTCAATTTAGTTTGAATTTATTTCTTTGTTAAATTGATTTTGTCAAAAATTCAAACAATTAAAAAAACACGGTTTTGGACCTATCCCTATAACAATGAAATATTTTTCGAATTCTCTACTCTATTGATACGACATGCTGCTTTTTCCAGTCATTCCTTTCAGGATCAGTCGCGGTCTTACAAACTCTACCAATGGTATAGACGAATTCCTTGCTTCATACAAATGTGTAAAATATGCTAGCCGCACTTAAAAGCCGAGTACTCTACCGTTGAGTTAGCAACCCGAACTAAAATAATTAGAATGTATAGATACAACCAGAATCCCAATAAATAAAGAGATTAAATTGTATGGTGCAATCAAAACATTAAAAAAAGGGGAAAAAATCGAAAAATTTAGAATCAATAATAAATTATGAACCTAACAAAGATGAATAGATCCGATAAAAATAGAAAAAAAAATTTTAAGAAAAAACTATAAATGAAAATTTTTGTAGACCCGTTCTTGTCTTTTATGTTATACATTATTATATTTAAATAATATCAATTTTTTTATTAAAAAAAAACTTCACACACCTAATGAACCCTTTATTTGATATTTGAATGAACTCAAATCGATAGGACAGAGATAAATAGATTCATTTATTCAGGCTTAGATTCTATCTATTTGATACACTGTTGTCAATATAAATGTGAATTTTTAGAAAAGAATCCAATAGAAAAAAATTCAAATTTTGAAAATAAAAAACTAAGGATTTATGTTGGATTGGCACTACATTAAGTAAAAAAGACAAGATTAAACCTTTACTTTTGTTATTTGTTCATAAAATTCCACAGAAAAACGCCTATTGACATGACAATAGACCCTTTTTTTTCATTAGAAAAATAAAAGATGACATTATGTAGTAGCAAAAATAAATTAATAAATATGATAGAAATCAAAAATTCTCTGCTGGAGAAAAAAGGCAAAGAAAAGCTTATACAAAACTCTATAAAAATCATCCACATCTTATTTAATTTAAATATATTTTTCAAATCTAATTTTGGTTAGTGATTAAAACGAAAGTTCATAAAAACACCCGCCCTCCTTAAAATATCATGAACAGTTCCTGTAGGCTGAGCACCTTTTTCAAGGAAATATAGAATAACAGGAACATTTAGATCGGTTTGATTCTTTATCGGATCATAAAAACCCACTTTACAAAGAGCTTTTCCTTCTCTTCGAGATCGAACATCAATTGCAACGATTCGATAAATGGCTCATTGGGATAGATGTGGATCCCCCCCCCCGAGAAACGTATAAGAAGTTTTTTCCTCGTACGGCTCAAGAAAATTCAAGTTCTTTTTATGTTTTATGTTTTTATGTCGAAAATTCTAATGTTAAATATATCCCTAAAATCATCAAATCAATTAGACTAAGAATTCTCTTTTTTTATCATATGATTTAAATACTTGTTTATTATTCTTTTCCCAACGGAAAAAAAAAATTCGTATTTGTAATTTGCGCGCTCATAACTCAAGTTGGATAGGATAACCCCAAAGGAAAACTTTAGAAGCATTTCGTTTATTGAGTGGTCTCTAATCCCCCTTCTTCTTGTTGTTGAGACAATTGAAAAAGGTATTTCCTTGTTATACGATCTTTTATCTTTCTTTGCCTTGAATCATTGGGTTTAGACATGACTTCGGTGATCTTTAATCGTTTCAATCAAAATGGCAGCAACATACCCTTTATTGAGGATTTCTCTCTATCAACGAATCATACTAATAGTCGATTCCTGTGTAATACACCTTTGATTTAATCGAAAAGTTTTTACAAATTCCATAAAATTTGGCTTTTGAATTTAAGACGTCCTTGAATTGGATCTTTTCAATTTATATATCAAAAATATACTTGACAAAGTTGTCCCTATTTATTAATTGATACTAACCCTAGATTCTTGCCTCCGATAAACGAATGAATACGTTATGCTCGAGCTCCATCTTGTACGATACAGTTTACATCACCCCCCCAAAAAAACAAGATGAAAGTTCTAGTGGAACAGAACAAACGATGTCGAGCCAAAAGCATTTTTAGTCCTATATAATTCATAAAAATAGTGGGTATAAGAATCCACAACGGATCGTGTCCTTCAAGTCGCACGTTGCTTTCTACCACATCGTTTTAAACGAAGTTTTACCATAACATTCCTTTAGTTTGTAGTTTGGAACCAGTATGAAATTAATTCTATTATGAAATCATGAATAGTCATTGGTTTGGTCCATACCTAGTAATCTATATTTGACTTTTCTTTCTATATTAAATATAGTTTCTGACAAAGTCGCAGTAAAAATAAAATTTTAGCCCCAAATAAAATAAATCTAGTTCTATCTATTAAAATACAAATATATATACACATAGAGAACCTTAATATAATATAATATATATATATTATAAATATATAATCAAAATAGAAAATAAAATGAAAATAAACTAAAGAAAATAGTATAAAATAGAAATAAATAATATATTTATTAAATAAAATTAAAAATAACACAACTTAAATTCAAATAAGTTTTTTTTGAATCTGCATCTTCAAATGACTTGATAGTGATAAGAAAAATTCAATAATTTTACACTTCCTTCTTCGAGTACTAAAAACTCATAACAAATCAGAGATCTATCCCAAGTAGATTCTATTTGATCTGTGTGTTACTTGAACTTAATTCAATTTGTTCAAAAGCTATGATTCGGAGAAGACTCATAAAAAAAAAAAAAAAGAATAATTTTTTTTTTTTCAATATTATAATGTTAAACAGAAATAGAAGATTGTTCAAAAAAAAAGAACTTTGATTCTGATTTCTTCTGATAGAATCGAAATCATCTATTCTATCCCATATAGAATAGATGATTATTATGAAGTAAGTCTGTGATAATATCATAATATGTTGAGTGTGTAGACAGATATGCTCTGGGACGGAAGGATTCGAACCTCCGAATACCGGGACCAAAACCCGTTGCCTTACCACTTGGCCACGCCCCATTTCTATTTGGCACTAATAAACACTAATATTGGTGCTGGTTATTCGTCAATTTCAGTCTACATATCTATAAAATAAATTAGATTATTGATAGAATTTTTATATATGTATATATAGAAGAATTAAATTGATAAATTTATTGATCATTACATCTAATTCAATTAAGATATTATACGGAAGTATGATTTATTCTATTCACTTTTGAATTTAAAAAAAAAAGTTGAAGAATTTTTGATTGGTCAAGTTTAAATCAAAGAATGGTTTTTGGTATATCTAATTTCTTTTTATTCATTTACGCTTCTATAAAAAATTCAACTTATTAATAACTCAATGAAAATAACTAAAATTACCCTCAAGAACAAAATATTTGTTATGCTTAATATATTAAGTTTGATCTGTATCTGTCTTAATTCTACCCTTTATTCAAGTAGTTTATTCGTCGCCAAATTGCCCGAAGCCTACGCTTTTTTAAATCCAGTTGTAGATGTTATGCCAGTAATACCTGTGCTTTTTTTTCTATTAGCTTTTGTTTGGCAAGCTGCTGTAAGTTTTCGATAATAGTTTTAATTATTTTAATTAACTACTATTAAATAGTATTTACTACCGCCCTAGAGAAATTTATTCGAAAAAAAAATTCTAACAATCAATAAGATCAGATAAGTGTTTACAGTCTAACCCTTGGAACCAAATAGAGAAATTTTGGGATAACTGTAATCAGTTTGGAACACCCCATTTGATTTACTTATTCTGACTTTTTACATTGGAAGACCTCTTGAAGTCTTACAAAATGTCTACTTTTAGAAAAGTTTTGGTAACTCAAAAATCCACTTTCTATTAAAAATGAAGTTTTTGAAAATTCTTTTAGTTTTCTAGTCTCATTTCTAGTCTCAAAAGAACTTGAGTTTATTTCTTGGTTTGGTGGCAATTAAATGTATATATATATACAAACTATACTATAGTAGGGTACGCTGTCTAAAATACAAATATACACATGGAGGATCTACTCTCTTTTTTCCTAAAAAAAAGAATCTTGGAGATTATGTAATGCTTACTCTAAAACTATTTGTTTACACAGTAGTGATATTCTTTGTCTCTTTATTCATCTTCGGATTCCTATCTAATGATCCGGGACGTAATCCTGGACGTGAAGAATAAAAAAGAAATAAGGTTTGTTTTTATTGTTCGATTTTTCAATGCTACTTTAGTAGAATTTTAGCTATTTCACGTTTTTAACTATTCAAATAACTAAAAAAAAAAAAAAGGAACTCGTAAAAAATTCGAAAGTAAATCAAAAATTATCGATTAAAACGGAAAGAGAGGGATTCGAACCCTCGGTACGAAAAACTCGTACAACAGATTAGCAATCCGACGCTTTAGTCCACTCAGCCATCTCTCCCAAATTGACAAAGGATAATTACTATGTTACATAAGTCAAAATAGGACTTGAAAAAAGACTTTTATTTAGTTTCTATTTATTTTATTTAGTATTTAGTTTATCTATATTAAAAAAACTTTGATTTTGTCCAACAAAACCTTTTCTTTCCCCGGCTTAGCCTAGTCAGTACCGAGCTGGGTCGGGCCCCTTTTGTTCCAACGAATCATAATTTATTTAATTTGAAAACACAAAAACTTATATTGAAACAATCTCTAGAACTTTTTTGATTCCTTTGATTTGATATATAATCCAAATGTCGTTTGTTCTCTTAATTTCCTTAATTTCTTATCTTTTTTTTTTATTCCTCTTATCTTTTTTTTTTATTCCTCTTATCTTTTTTTTTTATTCCTCTTATCTTTTTTTTTTATTCCATTGATTTAGAATTCAATATTCTAAAATATCAATTAAAGTAAGATATAAACTAAAATACGAAAACAGGGGAAACTCTGAAGTCTTGAACAATGCGCATTTTTATGTTATGGCTTAAATAGTTTTGTCAAGCCATATCCAACAAAAACCTCTAAGCAAAAAACTTAGTATTTAAATGAGTCCGTCTTTCCTAATCGCATTACGTCCTCTCGTTTACGCTCTAATTTTCATGATTCTTTTTTGATCCTATCTTTTGATTACGAACAATTTTCTTGTTGGACAAAAAGCCGATTTATACACAATAATCGGATTGTAGCGGGTATAGTTTAGTGGTAAAAGTGCGATTCGTTCTATTAATCCCTTAATAGTTAAGGGGTCCCTCGGATTGATTAATATCCCCCCATTCCGATCAAAAACTTTATCTCGTAAAAAGGATCTCCTCCTTCTTTACCTCTCAATTAAAACGTTGAGGAAGAATATATATTCTCGTAATTTGTATCCAAGAGTCAATTAGAAATTGAAAAATTTGGATTATGAAATTACGAAACATAATTTTTTTAATTGGATCATTACTTCCAATTTAATGAATATGAGTAAGGAATCCATGGATAAAGATAGAAAATTGATTTCTAATCGTAACTAAATCTTCTATTTTTTCCCTATACAATAGGGAAAAAATAGAAGCAAAATAGCTATTAAACAATGTCTTTGGTTTACTAAAGACATCGTCAAATCTTTTAGCTCGATGGAAACAAAAAACTTTTCCTAAGGATTCTATTAAATAGAATATAGAGAACGAAGTAACTAGAAAGGGTCTTAGAAGTTCCTTCTTTTCTATAAGGATTATCTAGAAAGCAGGTCGGTTATTTTGAATCCATTCAGACAGAAAAGCTGACATAGATGTTATGGTCAAATTTTTTCATTTCGTTCATATCTTCCATTTTCAAATTTATACATCTTCCATAAAGGAGCCGAATGAAACCAAAGTTTCATGTTCAGTTTTGAATTAGAGACGTTAAAAATGATGAATGAACGTCGACTATAACCCCTAGCCTTCCAAGCTAACGATGCGGGTTCGATTCCCGCTACCCGCTTGTACTTACTTTAATCTCTTAGCTCTAGTCAATATTTCTAGTAATCTCTCTATTTTTTTGTAATATTTCTAAAAAAAATAAAAAT